ATTTTTTAATAAATTACTAATGATACATTTTACTTAAAAGCTACTCAATGCTAGTAGAACATTATAAAAACACCTCCTCCACCAACATTTCATAAAAAACTTCCTAAGTTGACAAGAAGGTCTTCGACGGATGGCTCGCTATCATCCACGTGACGCATTATCCCAATAACCACAACATGAACTCAAACCCAGGCCAATAAATTCACTACCCTTCTAATTAAAATTACTGCGACATAAAATCACATGTGGTACTCAACAAAACTAGACACCACCACGAACTTAGCACAAAAGTCGGTAAGAGGAGGAAACCCAGCGAAACTTAATCTTATAGCCATAAAGCCTGGAAGATAGATATCCGGTAAGGTGCGTCCCATTTGTAAAATAGTATCCGATATACAGACCCTTAAAATCAACACTAAAAATAATATTCTTACTGAATAACAAATAGCGTAAAACACAAACAAGTCTTTACTCATACCCATACAAATTACTATTAAACCAGTATTGTTAACAGAAGAGTAGGCTAAGAAGGTTTTGATGTTGGTACAATTAAACATAGCTACTGGCCCGTATAAAACTCTAGCAATTGCTCTTAAACTTAACAAATCATTTAAGTAACTAACAGTTCCAAGGAAAGGGATAGCTGGAATAAGTAGGACTTTTTGGGCTACTCCACTTAAGTAAATTCCCGGATAGTGGAAGTTTATAAATGACCGAGGCACCCAAAAGTGAAGTGGAAAAAGACCTAACTTCAGGATAAATCCCGTTATTAAAAATGTTAGCCCCATAGCTTCAAAGGAAAACTCTCACAACATAAGACCAGAATAAAGAATTCTTGCGCTGCCCATAAACTGAACCACGAAGTATGTAGCAGAACCTTTATATCATTTGTACAACCCAGTTAAAGATATCCCACAACAAAAGAATGGGACTAAAAAAATAGTGCTTAAGTCTATCGCGACTCAAACTCAAAATACCCTGGTCACTAAAGTTACGACGAGTGCAAAGTAGAGTCCCAATAGCGTAAAAACTAAACCGGCTAATGAATAGTACACCTAAAACACTTTTAGCAAGCTTAACGCCTGCTTAATTTTTCCTTTGACAATTTTATCCTATAAGATAAGACTAAGCCTAAAAATTAACGTGTTTACATCAGGCTGACCCCCTTAAAGGATATATTCAGATTTGAAGTCTGATAGTTTATTTAACTTACAACCCGAAGACTGAGACAGAAACAAAGTGTATGTACTTTCAAATTTGCAATTTACTGTTCTATAATAAACTACCCTGCCTTTCTAAGCTTGTGTAGCCTAAGAAAGGGCCTGATTATAGGAACTTTTGATTAACAGTCAAATGCTTTCACATTAAGCTACCCCTTCTAAAAACTATTTAACTACCACCTTAAATTTAACAGGAGTTGGGCGAAAGTAGATTTTCGATAGACCTAAAAATAAAGACCTTTGAACTAGTATAACCACTAGTTCCCAAATTAAAATGACACCAAACCACAGCATTGTCTTAGGGGATAAAAATTTTGAATAAGCCACACCATAAGCTACCATTTTAGCCAAAGAGTGGCAGACAACAGCTCCTACTAATGCGTTTGCTAACATTCGAACTGTAAGGGTTACTGGACGAATGACAACCCTTAAAACCAGTAGGGGAAAATAAGCAAACGACTTTATAACAGACTGCTTAAACTTAAGAGATTTTCTAAAAATATCGACGTCTGTTTGTAAGATGTTTACGGAATAAAAAAGCCTGGGCATCAAACCTGCCACCACCTCTCATGAAGACAGCCCAGGAAAACCTCAAGGTAGAATGCCAATTAACACTAAAGTAATCGTGAAATCAAAAATTCATCTTAATCCCTCTCTAACCCCTCTCCCGAGAGCCCTAAAACGCTCTTTTTTTCTATGTATCCTTCTAACATAAATTTTTTTATAAACACCTCATATTCTTATTGATCTGAACATTCCGGCAGGAGAACAGATAAAGTACCTTATGTAACAGAAAGAAAACAAAACAAAAAATGCAACTAACCCCAAAAACTGAATTCTCATCTCATTGCGACTGAAGCAGTTCCTAAAGAGTTACAATCTTTTATACTAAATATACTACACAACGTTTGATAAGAAACAAAATGACATGAAACACAGTTAGACTTGCAAAACTCCTAAAAACTTCTTCACAAATCTCACTTAAATAACAACTCCACTAAGGGATAAAATAAAAATAAAACGGAAAGTATATCCCGTGGAGTGACTTCCTCAAACATAACAATATCATCTTCCGGAACTGGGCCGTGAGCCAACTGACAGTATAACGCAAACCTATATACCCCTCTTGCAAAAAAGTAAACAACTAAAAACAAAAACCTTCATGGGCCCACAGAAATTACTCTTACTACTGCTAAAACTTCACTAATAATAGTAGGACAAGGGGGTACTCCTAAATTCATTATGATAAAAACAAGCCACATAAAAGTTAAAATGGGAGTAGTACGACAAGCACCCCTTATTATTTTTAAGTTTCGAGTGTGCGTTAGCTCTCTTCTTATGCCACACAAAGCAAAAAGTCCTGAAGAAATAAACCCATGGCCCATGAGCATAATAAAGGCGGAGATTAAGCCGACCTCTAGACAGCTAAATAACCCAATAATGCAAAATGCTATATGAGAAACTGAAGAGTACGCAATTATTTTCTTTACATCTCTCTGTCGCGAACACATTAAAGCTGCGTAAATTCTACCCGTCAGAGAAAATGAAATTACCAATAACCCGAATTTCTCTAATCTGTAGGAAAATACAGACATTATTCGAAGAATCCCGTAACCTCCCAACTTAAGAAGAATCCCAGCCAACACCACTGAGCCTCCTACAGGAGCCTGCACGTGGGCTTTAGGAAGCCAAGTGTGAAAAGGATAAGCAGGAAATTTCACCAAGAACCCGGAAAAACACATAACTCAAAACCACCAGTCGATGTGTAATTTTGGGGTTGTAAATCAAAGAAATCTCCTCCCTAGCTTACACTCCATAAAAACAACCACAAAAAGCAGAGGAAGAGAACCCCCAACTGTATAAGCGCCTATATAACGAATTGCCGGAATACGCTCAGGTTGTTGCCCTCAAATAGCAATGATTGCCACTATCGGAATTAGCGTTCTTTCGAATAACACGTAAAAAATAGACATCATGTTTACTAGGAAGCAACCCACTAAGAAAACACAAAGTAAGAGTATTAGCCAGACAAATTTTATATAATCTCCTCGCAATGTTCCTATAGATCCGCTGGCTAAAATTCTTACACCACACACCCAAAATGTAAGTGTTACCATTCTGGCTCTAAAAATATCACTAATCAAGTACTCCCCATAAGACTCTCAAGAAATTCCAGAGCCAGACCATATTGAAATTCTATATATTGACCAAAAAGCTATTAAATTCACAACAGCCATTAGCTGGTCTTTTTTATTTAAAAACAACACCATTAAAGAAGAACCTAAAATCAAGTATAATAACCCCATTAACTTAAAACCGCTAATGCAGTATCCTCAACGCCACAAGTTGATGTTTTTATAAACTATTTAAGCCAAGTTTATTCACCTTAAAGCATCTTTACTCCCTTTTGGCCCTGTACGGCTTTCTATGCTTTCAACGACGAAGGGTATTCCGCTCTGGCTTAGATATTACAACCACTGCTACCATAACAACCAATAAGACTGGTGCTAAAAATCTAATTACTTGCCCATGAGCTCTTAGTATCCCACTAGAATATCACGGGTTGAGTAAATCAGAACCAGAATAGCTGTACGAAGACATGGTTCAAGCAGTGTAGGCACTTAACCCCATAAGGTAAGAAACTCTCATGAGACAATACCTTTGATCTCGACCCTCAAATTTTTTAGGGAAGAAAGTTACAAAATAGCCAATTACAGCAGTAATTCCACTCACGTATACCATAAAAGACAACAGGGATAAAAAATCTCTACAATTTTCTCCGACTTCTACAAGAATTGCCAACCTTAAAAATACCCCAAAAAAAAATAGAGTGGAGGCGTATAAAGTTCCTAGTACAAGTATACCCAAAGCAACAAAAACAACAATTTTCACACGGGTTTAGAACACTACATATGCACTACCAAGACCCAAACTAGCCCCGACTCCGGAGGTTACGGATGCTCGCTGAATTACATTGTGAAAATTGGAGAGATAACCTAAGCCCATCTCCAGAGCTCTAACTGGAATAGAGACCTCAGCCACGTTTTCTCCGTCCCCAGACACCCCAGAGAACCTGGCCCTGCCTTTGTCACTCACGAGAGAGCGTGAACTTAAGTCTAAGTAAATTATACCATAAATTCATTTAAACCGAAGTTCATAAAATTTTGTCAAAATCAACTGCAGTACTGTCCCGACAAACACCCCAGTTATTACCAATAAGTAGGGGAAAAATCAGGCTTCACTAGAAGAGAGAGCTTCAAAGAAAAACCCACCAGAAGACCTCAAGAGCACGAATTCTCCTCCAATTAGCCCTATAAATACTAAAAATACCCCAGGAGCGGAGAGTATTAAAGTCTCTCGGGACCCCAAGAAGTCTCGAATCCCATGTTTGGCTAGTCTGGTGACCCCAACAAGAACACGAACTGAGTAAAGGGCAGTTAATCCAATACCTAAATATATTAAGCCCACTATGAACCAAGAATTTGTTGAGTAGCCAGATGCAACAATTGACTCTTTAGAGGCATATCCAGCGGTTCCAGGAATTCCTATTAAAGAGATCCTTCCTATGAATAAGCCAAAAACAGCTGAAGGAGATAAGCTTGCAACACTTATACCAAATCTTCTAAAAAACTGGTTACCCGCATTATGGCTGATTATCGAACCAACTCTTAAAAACATCCCAGCTTTAAAAAACGCATGGCATACTAGGTGCATAAAAGCCAGCTCAACTTCCCCCAAACCTAGACTAAAAGCCATGATTCCGAGCTGCCTTAAAGTTGATAATGCAACAACTTTTTTCACATCTCTTTCCATAACTGCCCTTACCCCTGCAATAGTGGTTGTAATAATGCCAACTCCTATTAATAACCTACAAGCTGCATTAGAACTTAACCAAAAAGTCGAAGATCGAATTAATAGATAAATTCCAGCCGTTACTAGGGTAGAAGAATGAACCAAAGAAGAAACCGGAGTCGGGGCCATTATTGCAGCAGGAAGCCACCTTCTAAAAGGCACTTGAGCCCTTTTTGTAATACAACCCACAATAAAAATAAACCTTCAACAATAAGGCTTCATGTCTAAGCTTAAGTCAGATGCTATACACATGCCGGCTGCTCTGCAAATTAATAAAGCATCTCCAACACGGTTAGTTAAGGCAGTGATTATTGCTGCATCAAAAGACTTTTTCCCCTCGTAATACATCACTAACAAAAAGGAAGTCACCCCTAATCAGTCTCACCCTAACAATACCACCGGCATTGATCTGGCCACCACTAAAACAAGCATTGATGAAACGAAAGAATACAAAGTTAAATTAAACTGTTTTTCTGTATCTTCTGAGCCCATATAAACCCTTATGAAAAATCCTACACACCCAGAAATCATTGTAATTACTCTTATAAACAAAGCAGCAATCCAGTCTAAACAAATATCCAAACTTACTGAAATTATGGAAACGTAACCTAGTTCTCAACAAAATCAAAAACTTAAGTCGCAATTAGCCATAACCGCAGCAAGTAGCCTAAAAAAGGCGCTAAACACCATCAGTATTCACGAATTTAGTAAAACCACTGCTCGGCTAGACTTAGATTTAAACTAAGACACACCGCCAAGAAATACTTTAATATTAATTTAAAACTTAGTTCCAATATTTAAGAATGTTCCTCTTTCAACAGTCCTTTCGTACAAGCCAAAAGAAAATTCAAAAAGAAGATAGAAACCGACCTGGCTTACGCCGGTCTGAACTCAAATCACGTAAGGTATTAAAGGTCGAACAGACCCACTTCTAAAGCTTCTACGCCTTAGAGCTATCATCCTTAATTCAACATCGAGGTGCCAATCCCATTAGCCAATACGAGCTCTACTAATGGATAAGCCTGTTATCCCCGGCGTAACTTCTCCCATGATCGGACTTGCCGGGTCTATGCCTGAGAGCCTTTCTTAACAAATAAGAAGGTTAAGTTTTACTTCCTAGGCGCCCCACCTAAAAATCTTACAACTCTTAATAAGTAACTTTTTTAAAGCTGCACGGGGTCTTCTTGTCTAACTTTTCTATAAAGGTATCTTCACCTTTAGTCCAATTTCGTCATCAAGGCAAGAGACAGCTTGACCCTCGTCAATCCATTCATGCAGGCCTACAATTAAAAGGCAAGGAATTTCGCTACCTTGGCACCCTCACGCTAGGGCGGCCGTTTACAATTTTGCACTGGGCAGGCACTGCTAAGAGTAAACTTCTCCTAGTGATGTTTTTGTTAAACAGGCGAGGCCAGGTATTTGCCGAGTTCCTTTTGCCATGCTTTTTCGTAGATTTCTTTTAATACATTTGTACTTCACCTTTGATTAAGAGAACACCATTTTTGTTCACTTAAATTTTTAAAGCATAGGAGTATTAGATACCTTAATTAGGCTTATTATCTTTATAGGGTACAGGGGTATTATTTAAACTAGACCCCTCGGAAACTCATTCTTACTCACTTATAACTATCTCACTCCTTACTACACTATTACTATTATAATCTACTTATATTATTATATCTTATAATTTCATAGTCTTTCCCTTATATGATATTATTTTCCTCTCTCTTTACTATACTAATCACAAAAAAAAATTTTTAAAAATTTTATTTTTTTTAAAAGAAAAACTTTTAAAACTTTTACTCTTTAGAGGGTTTGCCTAAAAAATTTTATCCTCAGAGCGATACGCCACAGATTGACGCACTTTTAGCATGACAAGCCAAGGTACTCACTTATACTAATCGCTCTTCTATGCTTCTTACTCCCCGTAGGAGTATAAAGAATAAACCCCAGACTCAGGGTTTCGTATAATTCCCACCATTAAACCCAACGCTAGGGAAGTTTCACATGCTACTAGTACTAGAAATATGAACAAACCGTAGGCTGGGACATAGCCCTCAGCATACATCATTATTGCCCCGAGCCCAACACATGCCCCCTCAACCAAAATTAAATACCTGAGAAAGTTTGAAAAATGCTTCAACATAGCTGCCACCAAGACACACACTGTAACCCTATACAAAATAAACGACGAACTCACTTTAAACTTTAGAAACAAAAAAAACTAAACAGTAAACCCCTAAAATAAACGGTAAAAGGCTAGCTCAGCACGCTATTATTAGGAAGTCATACCGTAACCGAGGAAGGCCTGCACGAGACCAGATAAAAAAAAATACGAGTATTATCACCTTAAAAAATGCCCAACATAAACCGGCCACATTTAGTATGTTAGGGTTTTGGAAAAAGCTAAAAACAGTAACAGAGCATAGCAGTAAGATTATTCCGTATTCCGCAATAAATAAAAGAGCAAAACCCCCAGCAGAGTATTCAGTGTTAAACCCAGAAACCAGCTCAGACTCTGCTTCTACCAGATCAAATGGTGCCCGATTTGCCTCAGCTAAACAAACAGTCAACCATAACAGCACCACTGGAAGACAAAAAAATCTCCACCAAATAGACCAGCCAGACTCAGCAATAGAGAAAAACCTTATTCTTCCCCTTAAAATTACGACCACGACTAAGGAAATTCTCAAACAAATTTCATAAGAAATAACCTGAGCAAACCCGCGTACTCCCCCAATTCCAGCATATTTTGAATTAGAAGATCACCCACTTATAATAGCAATGTGGGCGTTTAACCTTCTTACAACTAAAAAAAACAAGACATCATTAGAAGACCACCTAGATAGAGCAAAAGATGGAAAAATCTGTCATCCCAAGAGACACAGCATTAAAGAAATAGAGGGGATCACTAAAAAAATAACTCTAGCTGAGTTAGCTGGAACCACAAACTCTTTTATAAAAAGCTTAACCCCGTCTGTAATAGGTTGAGCAAATCCTAAAAACCTTGTTTTATCTGGACCAAGACGAACCCCAAAAGATCTTAAACTTTTTCGCTCTATTAGAGTAAAATAGGCTACCCTCAGTAAAACCCCTAAATACACAAACACAGTTGTTAGCGTTAAGTATAAGTAGTATGAAACTTTCACAAAGTTCGGGAGAGTGAACTCATTGCGAAAATGCAAACTTCGTCTTTTATATTAAAGTACCGAACTGCAGTGTCATGGGTTAGGGCTTAATTTCAAGCCATCCTAACAGCTTCAATGTCATACCTTAACTTAGGCTACTTACCCAACCAAGCAGGTGCAATGCACCTTCTTTCGAAGCCTAAATTCGACGTACTCATAATCATACTAACCTAGCCCGTTTATGCTTAATTTTTGCTGAAGTCGGGGATATACCCACACTCGAGTTAAAAGCTCGAAGCTCTAACTTAAGCTACGACCCCCTAGCCTAGTTTTCGTGTAGAGTTCACTTAATAGTGCCCTCTATTATCTCATAGTACAGCCCATAAACCAAAATAAGTACGAATAAAACCGCGCCAAATCCTTCGGGAGACCACCCGAACAGGTCCTGAAAACAGGGCACCAATAAAACAATCTCTACATCCCAAACCAAGAACAAAATTACCAGATGAAAAAATCGGGAAGAAAAGTCACCCGGGTTTTTAACTGAGATAAATCCGCACTCATACGGAGAAGATTTATCTCAATCGTACCCCTCTTTAGGTAGCCCAGAGAATCAGCATGAAAATACAATAGGAATAACAGACAGGACCATGACAATAATTACCATTCTTAAAAGCATCTTATGCGCCAGCTTGAAATAACAAGCTCTTAAAGTACCAAAAACTTTCGTGCTCATACACCATGACACACAAATTATCTCACTAAGCCCAAGTATAGCAAGGGCTAAATTTAGCCAAGAATCGGGCCGAAACCGAGTGTAAATAATCACTTCTTGCCAATGCTCTCGAGTTTTGCTAAATTTTGGTCGGAAAAAGAAAAACCTTTCTATTTAAGTGTTGTAAGCACCTGGTAATAATTTATACTATTTTCCGATACTTTTAGCCCCTAAAATACTGAATAGAGCTAAAGTTACTATAGACACACTACTGATCCTAGCATAAAATGCTACCTACCCCATTTTAGGAAGTTACGAAATGCTATAATGCCTCTGCTTAATAAAGTAATTGTACCCGCACCTAAAAGACAAGTTGTTAAATACTCTTGTAAAAACGGACATTTTAAATCCAATTTCTCTATTTAAGGCGTGTGAGACTCAGAAGACCATTAAGCACGACCTTTAGCCGAGCTAGTCACTTTTAAAATCTTAACCTTACGTACTTTACTATACGTGTAAATAGTTTTAAAGCTGCACCTAAAAGCACTTTTTTCGTAACCAGCTACACTAAAATCCGATATTGCATATCACATCTTTTAGGGGATTATAAGATACCTTACATCGTTAACCTTGTAACCCCTAAAAAATCCTTTTAATTCAGGAAAAACCGCTAAGGTAAAACCCCTTGAAAGGCCATTATACAAAAGGTACTAATTGAACTAAAGCTTTTTCTCAATTATTAGTGTCTTATCAGACCTGGTAATAAGTATTTAGGCATTTCTAATTTTCCTATACTTTGCCCACTAAAAGTTTTTTATTAGAAAACACTCTTTACAGTAATCTAAAGCCCACACAGGAACTAGTGCTCCCAAAGCACTTATTATTACTTTAACTAGCCTCAGCCATAGCCATGTGCGGCAATTTCCGCATTTTTTAAAGCTTAAATTTAACGCACTTCTCTGCCAACATAGCTAAGAAGGAGCACAAAATCGAATTGCGCCAATTGCGATTAGAAGTCGCAGTGTAAGGCCACTTATCCCCCTTTCAAACTTTAGAAAAGGGCCATTTACCACTTTCGAATTATGAAACCGACGTCCTTTTTTTAGACTACTTTTCCGCTTATAGGCACTATAAAGTTGTCAGATCGGATTCAATATCCGGCATTCTAAGTGAGGCCCTTCTATAAATAGCCCAAGATCAAACCATAAACAAAACTACTGTTATTCTAGTAAAAAAAGCTAAACTTATCATTTTAAGAAAGTTGAGAGTTCTTCCCTCCCAACATGGTATTTTCAAGACACCAGCCTATTCGCAAGGAACTTTCTGACCTGCAAGAGCTGCAATTAAGCCGCACCTTCGGGGCATGAGCCCGACAATCTAAATTTAGTCTATCTTGCAAACTACGCTATTACGTCCTCGAGCACTCTCATTCACTGCTCAAACACACGACATCTAACAACTTCCACTCGGATTGGCATGAATCTGTGTAGAGCTCCACAAATTTCAGAACATTGGCCTCAAAATACCCCGGGTATTTCTACTTTAACCCTAGACTCCCTAAGTCGGCCAGGAACAGCATCGGACTTGACCCCAAAAGCCGGAACTGTTCATGAGTGAATTACATCAAACGAAGTAGTCAACACCCGACACCAAACGGAAAAAGGCAGCACCATGGATTTGTCCACAGTTAACAGCCGCGGTTCTCCTAAGTTTAACTCTTTTTCAGGAACTATATAAGAGTTGTAGGTGATTACTGCAAAGTCCGAGTATTCGTACTCTCAGTACCACTGATGACCAATGCATTTCACAGTAATAAGAGGAGTTTCTAATTCAGACATAGCATATAGTAAGCCCATAGAAGGTCATGATAGAAAAGTTAAAATTAAAAGCGGAACAAACCCTCAAATTCGCTCTAACGTATGATCTGTTTGAACATATAAAAATTGATGGGGAGAAACTAAGCACAGGACTACCCTAAGCATAACGAAAATAAAAATTAAAGTTAAAACCGCACAGTACATACCAAATACTCATTGAATTCGTATTCCGGCAAATGTAACTCTATTTTGAAAGTATATTTGACATCAGTATCTCATTTTTTGCATTAAATTTGGACTCATCGCCCATAGCCATTGAACAGTATTTTTTCTCACTTTGCATTTGCTGCCGGAATAGAAAGCATACAGAATAAATGAACAAATGTCCCCACTTGTCCGGCTAGAATTCATGCTCCTGCAGGCTCCTGCGAACCAATAATTCCTAAAAATATGAAATTTGCCACTCAAATAAAAAATAACGCCTCACCAAGAGGAGATATTACCATACTTTGGGTTTTAGCGTATTTTCCCAAAGTTGGCAGTAGTGCAATCCCTAAAATAGCTGCGAACATAAGAGCGAGACCTCCCGCCTTATGTGGAACAGAACGCAAAATGGCATATGCGTATAAGAAATACCACTCTGGTTTAATAACTGCAGGAGTTTTTATTTTATTGATAGTTTGTCATTGGAGGGGGTCAGCAGTAATTTTCGGAAAAGTAAATGCTAGTGCAGCTAAACCCGCTAACATAAATACAAAACCTACCAAATCTTTTGAAGTGTAGTAAGGGTGAAAAGGTACAACTAGCTCTGTAGTGTCTAATCCCAAAGGATTTCTAGACCCGTTATTATGTAGAAGCAAAACATGAGCTACTCTCATACCCAAAACTACAAATGGAAGTAAAAAGTGCAGCACAAATACTCGCTTAAGCGTAAAAGTTGAAATGGTAAATCCCCCCTGGAATCACTCTAGGGCTCGGGCACCTCCAGGAAACACTGTCATTATATTAGTGATGACGGTTAGCCCCCAGTATGACATTACGCCCCATGGTAACACATATCCTAAAAATCCCACCCCTATAGACAAAAGGTAAAGAGTAACTCCTCTATATCAAACATGTGGAAGTTTTATATACCTTCCGTAATAGACACCACGTCCTACGTGAATGTAAATTAGTGCAAAAAATAAAGAGGCTCCGGCCATGTGCGTTCTACGCAAAGCTCACCCATAATTAGCATCTCGTAAAATATACCTTATTCTCTCAGTCGCTAAGTTTCCATCTGCGGTGTAGTTTATACTTAGTATAATACCCCTTAGAATCTGGATTGCCAAGGTAACAAACAACATAGAGCCCATGTTTCACCAGATATTTAAGTTTGACGGGCAGGGGTATTTTATAACAGAAAAATACGCGTCTTTTAGAAAATTACTTCTAATACTCACTAACAAAATCAAGCATTTGCTTTACTTTTGCAAACCTCACTTAGACATTCGGGCGGGAAAACCCCTCTGTAAAAGTGAAAATTTTATGTGCTACTTACACTAGCCCGAAAGCTTATCTTCACTAAACCTTAGTTCAAGTATTGGAGGAAAATTCCACATATTCTTCGACATCAACAAAGCCCATTTAACTCTGGCACAATACTTAACCCGGTAACCTTAAGAGCCTCAAATATAAATAATGAAAAACAAGGCAAGCCATACAATATCTACAAAATGTCAGTACCAAATAGCTAAAACGTACCCCAAATGTCGACGAGTGGAAAACTGACGCAATAAAAGCCGAACTAAAGAATACAACAAGCCGCACGTTCCGCCAATTACGTGCATACCATGAAGACCGGTTAATATAAAAAAAGCTCTGCCGTACACTCCGTCAGCAATTGAAAAAGAAGCCCAGGAGTACTCATCATATTGGTTTTTTACAAAAAAACCAGATAAAAAAACTGTTATAATCAGCAACGCAACTGCATGCGTGAAATTTCCATCTTTAAGATACTTATGACTAGATGTTACAGTGCAAGATGAAGCTACCAATAAGGCCGTATTATGTAGAGGGGCTTTTCTTCAGTCAAGACATTCAATTCCTACGGGAGGTCAACAACAACCAATCTCGACAGAAGGAGACATAGAACTGTGAAAAAATGCCCAAAAAAAAGAAAAAAATAACATAAGCTCAGAAACTAGGAATAAAATAAAACCCAAAGAAATTCCTATCTGAACTTTTTTCGTATGGAAACCTTGAAAAGTAGACTCATTAACAATATCTCGAGTTCATCCATAAACCGTTATTGCTATAATGAGCACACCCCAAAACAGTTGACCATAATCCACCTTATTTACCCAACAAATAAAAATTGTAGCCAATCCTCACAATCCAATTCTTATTAAAACCGGCCAAGGGCTCGGATCCACAATGTGAAAAGGAGTCCGAGGAATTTTTCGTTGATGATAAAAACTTAATTTTTTTATTCCTGTACTTTGAACCATTGTACACCTTTTCCGAAGAGGAAACCTTTTATTTGGAAGACAAATGTACTAATTATACTAAAAGTGCTAATTCAGTGAATTTATAGTTTTTTTGTTCTATTACAAGAGCAGGTTCCCCTACCCTTACCATGTTACGACTTACCTCTCCTTTCGGCTAGGGTGACGGGCGATTTGCACGCACCATAGTAACGTCTCTTCAATAAAATGAATTACTTTCTATTTACTCCCAAATCCCCCTCACCAAATTTAGAAAACTTGAGTGTTTCAACTACAGGGCTCGATATAACTAAAAAATTGTCTCTCAGCAAACCCCTTGCCCATAAGGAACGCTTCGACCTGACTTTGACTTAGAGCAGAACGTTGATTAATGTGTGCCGCCTAAGGTGGCGCTTATTTATGTCTACTCACATCATATACTTTGGACGGCAGTACGATGCCATATAGGGCAGGTAAGATATCACGCGGATCATCGGATTAAGCGCCAAGAGCCTCTGGATGGCTTTATGGAACCGCCAAGTTCTTCGAGTTTTAAGCAGCTGCTCGTAGTACCCCAGCAACCAGCTAACACTTTAATAGCCGTTATTCTTGGCGTTATGGAATAATTGGGTATCAAATCCAGGTTTATTTCCATAATTTCGCGGAATCATCTCTATGCAAGTAAAGGACCTCCTCCAAGACTTAGAATTTGACCTCTATAGCTTAGCGTATGTCATATGCGCTTATACTGACTAACCGCCTCTAGGCTGTACCTCTATTAATCCTCCTTCAAAGGGTATGACCGCAGCTGCTGGCACCCATTTTAGCTTATTGTACATAGTTTCTTGTTCGTTTCAAGCGTTAACTTATTGAGTCCAGGGCTGTCCACTTGAGTTGTGATTCTTTTCGCGTCATCATTCAACACTTATGCTCATACTACCACACACACGCCTTTTAGGAACAAGTGTTAGTTTATCTCTTCTATTAAATTAGCACATTACGAAAATTTCCTACATTGTGTATATCAAAGAACTCGTGATTAACAGTATACCAGAACCAAATATTTTGGCTTGCGAAACTTTTTATAGAGAATTCGCATCAGTCTTTGCTTCGGCAAATTTGGGACTTACAAGGCCCCTGTAATATTTTATACTAAAACTGATTTCGAAATTTAGTAGCTTAGAAAGACAGGTTTTTAGCTTACTCTCCAATGGCTTTTAAAACCCACGTGTTTTATTACTTTAATAAACACAAAAAAATTTTTTTAATAACCTAAAAATATTTAAATTAAAAAATTTTAAGATTTAAACCTCAAGCAGAACCGCCTAAACCTTAGCACTAATCAACTTGACTACAAACGTGTTCCTAAGTACTTCTTTGCTGGATCTTTTAACATTTTAGCTGACTCTAGGGCAGCATGCTTTGGAAGGTTCACTATCACTGATCACTCAGGAGAGCTTGACCTATTTCGAACTGAAACTACAGGTCGATGAGCAATAAAGGCTTCCCACACCAGAAATACAAAGAAAAGTAAAGAGGCTGTTCTTAAATGTGACCCGAAAGTAGAGACTTTATTTCAAAATCAAAATTGGTCAGGATAATCGGCTACTCGACGAGGCATTCCGGCTAACCCTAGAAAATGATGTGGTAAAAAAGCAATATTAACACCCAAAAACATAGCAATAAAGTGCCTCTTCATTTTTTGACGATGAAGCATCACGCGGGAAAACAGCGGGAATCAGTGGGTGAATCCGGCTAAAATTGTGAAAACTGCCCCTATTGACAAAACATAATGGAAATGCCCAGTTACAAAATAAGTGTCATGAAGAGTTACATCAATTGAAGCACTAGATAAAATAAGCCCAGTCAGCCCACCAATTGTGAATAAGATAATAAAACCAGTAGATCAAAGCATAGGAGCATGTGTGGACACCTGCGATCCTATTATTGTAGCAATTCAAGCAAACACTTTAATACCAGTAGGAACAGCAATAATAACAGTCGCCGCCCTAAAATAAGCTCGCGTATCAATATCTATACCAGCAACAAACATATGGTGCCCTCAAACAATGAACCCTAAAAACCCGATGTTTAGCATTGCATAAAACATTCCTATATTGCCATAAGCTGTTTTCTTTCTAGACCAGAAACACAAAACATGGGAAATTATTCCAAAACCGGGAAGAATTAGAACATAAACTTCAGGGTGCCCGAAAAATCAAAATAAATGCTGAAATAAAACCGGGTCTCCCCCACCCACAGGGTCAAAAAAAGAAGTATTAAAATGCCGATCTGTCAGAAGCATAGTAAGACCCCCTGCCAATACAGGCAAAGTTGTAAGCAATAAAAAAGATGTTACTTTAATTGACCATGGAAATAACCTTAACAAATGACCATCCACAGAACGCATATTCTTAATAGTTACTATAAAGTTAATTGATCTAAAAATGGACCTGATACCTGCCAAATGAAGCCTTAAAATGGCCAGATCCATACACATGCCATGATAGGAAAAAGTAGACAGCGGAGGGTAAATAGTTCAACCAGCACCAACTCCATTTTCCACGAACCCAGAGATTCCTATGAAGTAAAGAGATGCAGGTAAAACCCAAAATCTAAAAGCATTGACACGAGGAAATTGTATGTCAGGAACTTCTAACATTAAAGGAACCAGTCAATTACCAAAGCCCCCGATTATAACAGGCATTACAAAGAAAAAAATTATTACCAAAGCATGCATGGTTACCACAGCATTATAGCAAACAGGATCTAAAAATTTAGCTCCCGGATTAAACAATCTTCATCGAATTAAAGACCTAAATCTTGTTCCAGCCAAAACTGACCAAAACCCAAATACCATGTAAAATCTCCCAATATCTAGGTGATTCGTAGATATAATATACTCCCGTTTACCGTAAAGCAAAACAGGACACGGAATAAACCACTTCAGATTATGAATCTTAGTGGCGTCTAAAAACTCGTAAACTCCGGACATATTTTTTATCAT